TGGGAAAAATTGAAAAACTCAACATGAGGGAGGAGAAAGAAATAATAGTAACTTGGTCTCGGGCATCTACCATTATACCCACAATGATTGGCCATACAATCGCTATTCATAATGGAAAGGAACATTTACCTATTTATATAACAGATCGTATGGTAGGTCACAAATTGGGAGAATTCGCGCCTACTCTGACTTTCGCGAGACATGCAAGAAACGATAATAAATCTCGTCGTTAAGTTAATTGGAATTAAGAATAGAAAAATTGAGAAAAAAAATAGATGTGAATCAAACAAAGGCGGGGGATAACCTTATTTATGACAAATTTCAAAAAGGTAGGGAATAACCCTATGATAAAGAACTCAAGTTCAGGTAAAGAAGTAAAAGTTTTAGCTCAACATATATGTATGTCTGTTTTAAAAGCACGAAGAGTAATTGATCAGATTCGCGGGCGTTCCTATGAGGAAACACTTATGATACTGGAACTCATGCCTTATCGAGCATCTTATCCCATTCTCAAATTGGTTTATTCTGCAGCGGCAAATGCTAATCATAATATGGGTTTGAAGGAAGCTGATTCATTCATTAGTAAAGCCGAAGCCAATAGGAGTACTATTGTGAAAAAGTTAAGACCGCGGGCTCGAGGACGTAGTTATCTGATAAAAAGACCGACATGTCATATAACAATTGTATTAAAAGATAAATCTAAATCATTTTTAGATCAATCTAAGATTTAGATTCATATAAAAAAAATATGGATGAAAAATAAAATAGAATAGAAAAATATGGGACAAAAAATAAATCCACTTGGTTTCAGACTTGGTACAACTCAAAGTCATCATTCCTTTTGGTTCGCACAACCAAAAAATTATTCCGGGGGCCTGCAGGAAGATGCAAAAATACGGAATTGTATCAAGAACTATGTACAAAAAAAAAGGAAAATATCCTCAGGTTTCGAAGGAATTGCACGTATAACAATTAAAAAAAAAATTGATTTGATCCAAGTCATAATCTATATTGGATTCCCAAATTTATTAATAGAGGGGCAAACACGAGGAATCGAAGAATTACAGATGAATGTACAAAAGGAGTTTCATTCTGTAAACCGGAGACTCAACATTGCTATCACAAGAGTTGAAAAACCTTATGGACAACCTAATATTCTTGCAGAATATATAGCTTTACAATTAAAAAATAGAGTTTCGTTTCGAAAAGCAATGAAAAAAGCTATTGAATTAACTGAACAAACAGATACAAAAGGAATTCAAGTGCAAATAGCAGGCCGTATCGACGGAAAAGAAATTGCACGTGTTGAATGGATCAGAGAGGGTAGAGTTCCCCTACAAACAATTCGCGCTAAAATTGATCATTGTTCCTATACAATTCGAACTATTTATGGAGTATTAGGTATAAAAATTTGGATATTTGTAGACGAGGAATAATCAACCTTGTCTTCCCATTCTGTCCAGTGATAAAACAAAAAATGACAAACTCTTTCATTCTTTTTTCGTTAAAAATAAAAAAATGAACAATTCTAATTCTATAAGGTTAAATATAAATTCGATTGATCATTTGGTATAATTGCTATGCTTAGTGTGTGACTCGTTAGTTTTTTCTTTATAGTTTCAAGTTGGGATTCAAAAAAAACAAACTGACCCCTGCTATAAACTTTGTAATTATATAAAATAAACTAATAACCAACTTATTGCTTCGTATTGTCGAGATCCCAAGAAACAGTCACTATATGAATGAGTGGATCTATCATATGGTTGTAGCAACTGAAATTCTTTCAACAAAAAATAGATCTGATTATGGGTTGTAAAGCAAAAAAAAATAAATAAAGGGATGTGGATAAATGGAAGGATGATAGAAAGAAAGAACAAAAATATCAATGATATATGATTCCAATATGTATGGTCTATGAATCACGTCATAAAAGGCAGTGTGATAAAGCATCAATACTGATAATCAATACTGATAAGATAATTATAAATATAAGAATTTGTAAATGAAATAATTTTAAATAGAATAAAATAATAAAGAGCCTTCAGGTTAATAAAAACTGAGGAAATTGACTTGGGAACGAATTTTGTTGGAAGCTCCATTGCAAAGTTCGGACCTAACCATTAATGGAGAAGCTATGGGAACGACAGAACCTGTGACTGCATAGGCTTCTATTGAAAATGAATCCTAATAATTCATTGGGTGGGATGGCGGAACGGACCAAGAAAAAATTGATTTATTCTAAGAGGTTATGAATTGAACCTTCGAATGAAACAGGAAAGAGTAAATATTCGCCCGCGAAACCTCTATTTATTGGATTACAATCTTTTGTCGTAATTCGATAGAGGTAAAAAAAAAATAAGGAAAGGATTCGTCATGTTATAAAAATAAAAAAGAGAAACATTACATTATCTATAAAGATACATAAATGTACACACACGTCTAGCTGTATTGTATATCTTGTATCTACATCTTCCTTCTTATGTAAGAAATTCAATATCAATAAAAACCATTACTTGGTGTATTATCTATTAATGTGTACCTATTAATGTGTATCTATTAATGTGTATCTATTAATGTGTATCTATAATATTATTTTATTGAATTTGAATCCTTTCATTCGCGAGGAGCTGGATGAGAAGAAACTCTCATGTCCGGTTCTGCAGTAGAGATGGAATTAAGAAACAACCATCGACTATAACCCCAAAAGAACCAGATTTCGTAAACAGCATAGAGGAAGAATGAAAGGAATATCTTGTCGAGGCAATCATATTTGTTTCGGCAGATACGCTCTTCAGGCACTTGAACCTGCTTGGATTACAGCTAGACAAATAGAAGCAGGGCGAAGAGCAATGACACGATATGCGCGTCGTGGTGGAAAAATATGGGTACGTATATTTCCCGACAAACCTGTTACAGTAAGACCCGCGGAAACACGTATGGGTTCGGGGAAGGGATCCCCTGAATATTGGGTATCCGTTGTTAAACGGGGTCGAATACTTTATGAAATGGGTGGAGTATCAGAAACTGTAGCTAGAGCAGCTATCTCAATAGCTGCGCGCAAAATGCCTATACGAACTCAATTTCTTATTTCAGGATAGAGATGTAGAACTAAAAAAAAAAAAAAGGGGGTATTGGGGATGAAAAAACAACCGCAGGTTTATTTATTTCTGGACGGACAATATTTCTTTTTTTTTCTTTCATACTTTTGCATTGAAATAACAGATTGAAATAAAAATGATATGATTCAACCTCAGACCCTTTTGAATGTAGCGGATAACAGCGGAGCTCGAAAATTGATGTGTATTCGAATCATAGGAGCTGGTAATCACCGATATGCTCATATTGGTGATGTTATTGTTGCTGTAGTCAAAGAAGCAGTTCCCAATATGCCTCTAGAAAGATCAGAAGTAATTAGAGCTGTAATTGTACGTACATGTAAAGAACTCAAACGTGAAAACGGTATGATAATACGATATGACGACAATGCTGCAGTTGTCATTGATCAAGAAGGAAATCCAAAAGGAACTCGAGTTTTTGGTGCGATCGCCCGAGAATTGAGACAGTTAAATTTTACTAAAATAGTTTCATTAGCTCCCGAAGTATTATAAATAGTAGTAGATGAGACTATGATATAGTATAGGGTATCTGAAATAGATCAAATAGATCAAATTAGTAGATTGTGTCTCACGTATATACTTAAAAAAAAAAAAGAAAAAAAAAAGGAAACATGTTGATTATATCAAAATTAGGAGGAACCTATAATTCTAGTTCGTCATGGGTAGGGACACTATTGCCGATCTAATAACTTCTATAAGAAATGCTGACACGGATAAAAAAGGAAGGGTTCGAATAGCATCTACAAATATCACCGAAAACATTATTAAAATACTTCTACGAGAAGGTTTTATTGAAAACGTTCGGAAACATCAGGAGAGTAACAAATATTTCTTGGTTTCAACTCTGCGACATAGAAAAACCAGAAAAGGAATATATAAAACTAGAACCATTTTAAAGCGTATCAGCCGGCCCGGCTTACGAATTTATTCCAACTATCAACGAATTCCTAAGATTTTAGGTGGAATGGGAATTGTAATTCTTTCTACTTCTCGAGGTATAATAACAGATCGAGAAGCTCGACTAGAAAGAATTGGAGGAGAAATTTTGTGTTATATATGGTAATCTTCCACCTCTGGTATCCGAATTTGATCTCTAACTTCCTATTTGTAAAATAGAGAGGAAAAGTGAGTTATATAACTATTCCTCCATTAGTTGATACTTCAAGGGGGTTACCTGGAATGAAAGAACAAAAATTGATTCATGAGGGTTTAATTACTGAATCACTTCCCAACGGTATGTTCCGGGTCCGTTTAGATAATGAAGATCTAATTCTAGGATATGTTTCAGGGAGGATCCGCCGCAGTTTTATACGGATACTACCGGGAGATAGAGTAAAAATTGAAGTAAGTCGTTATGATTCAACCAGGGGACGTATAATTTATCGACTTCGCAACAAAGATTCGAATGATTAGGTTATTTTTTTAACCATGGGTATACAATTCGAAGTTCAAAAAAAATTCAAGAGACTTATTCTCTTCCAAGAAGTGGATTCAGAATTAAGGTAAGGGATAAAAAATATGAAAATAAGGGCTTCCGTTCGTAAAATTTGTGAAAAATGTCGACTGATTCGCAGGCGTGGACGAATTATAGTGATTTGTTCCAATCCGAAACATAAACAGAGACAAGGGTAATTCTTCTAAAAAAGAACTTTACTTTCAAAAAAAAAAAAAAAAATATATATATGTAAAAATAAGGTAAAGGATCCGTTTTAACATGAAATGGATATTTCCTTATCTTTTCTTTTTGTATATTTCTGACTCATAAATATGAGATGATAAAATATGACAAAAGCTATACCAAGAATTGGTTCACGTAGGAATGGGCGTATTAGTTCACGTAAGAATGGACGTAGAATACCAAAAGGCGTTATTCATGTTCAAGCG